TGACCCCCTCGCCTTTTTCGGCAGACCAATCATTCCCCGAAAAGCTCTTATATTTCTTTCGTATTACTTATTTTTCTATTTTTCGAATTATAGAGTGGCGATTGGAATGAACAATTTTTAAATAAAAAATGATGAATCAAAAAATTCTATGGAATTCTGAAAGACGGAAAGATCCTTCTTTCTGATCGAGTCATATCATTCCATTATATTGACAATTTCAAAAAACTGTTCATACTATGAACATAGTATAATGGCGGTCGGGCAAGTATGCCCCCATCGTCTAGTGGTTCAGGACATCTCTCTTTCAAGGAGGCAGCGGGGATTCGACTTCCCCTGGGGGTAGGGTACTACGAAAGGAAATTGATCGTGAATTATCAATAAAGACTGAAATTGATTCTTCTTGGGTCGATGCCCGAGCGGTTAATGGGGACGGACTGTAAATTCGTTGGCAATATGTCTACGCTGGTTCAAATCCAGCTCGGCCCAATAATTAGCCGATCCACCATGAAATGATGTAACCATTTGCTGTTCTCTGGAAATGTCCACTCTGATCCAGAAGAATAAAAATCTGATACATCCCTACCGCTATTTATTTTTTTACGTATTTTTTCCACAAATTAAGATCTTGCTAATGATCTACATTCATATCAAGATCTGTAAGTATAAAGTCTAAATAAAAAAGAGTCTTTTTTTATTTTCATTGATTCATTAAAGATTTTCACTCGATTTGGCAATAACGAACAGATTACTAGTAATCTGTGTCGATCTCTCTAAAGTGCATATCCATATAGATATCAATATTTCAGCCCCGCCTCTTCCAGTTAGAACAAGACAATTCTAATCTAAAATCGAAATAGAAAGAAAGGGTTTGAATGAGAATGAAATCGTAAGAATATGCATGTTGTACACTTTTTTTCCTGGGATTGTAGTTCAATTGGTCAGAGCACCGCCCTGTCAAGGCGGAAGCTGCGGGTTCGAGCCCCGTCAGTCCCGATGGATAGAAATCAAATAAAAAAATACATTAATTCATTTCTTCTGTGAAAGGGAGTAAAAATAACAAACATAATTTCATTCCTAACAGGGATCTCTCTTTTTTTTTCGTTTCACATTTCTCATCAAACCAATATGGTAATTTCCATTTCTTCAACTAATACTGATTGATGGAAAAGAAAGATATGTGGATTAGTACAATTATTAGTAGTGTCATATTCAGGATTGCAAGTGATTTTGATAGAATACTTTAGGATTAAAAGTATATCCTTTTCTGGTTCCGATTTTGTATAACCTCAAGTATAAATTTCAATTCCTAATTATTTGCATTTTAAACAATCTATCTCATTCAAATTTCACACTGAACTTTTGATATATGTTTATCCTATTACTAATCGAAGGATGAGAATATTAAAAAAAAAAAAGTAAAGGAATTCTTGATTAGATCAGAAATACCATTTTGGAATTTGGTATGGATAAAAGATCGTCCTATGTTATACTATTCAATTCTTGACGATGAATCGATTTGATAGCTCAGATATTGTTATTCATGATATTGATCCGATTCGATATCATCGAGATGTAATTTATACCATTGAATTTACCGACGAAAGATTTATCATCTCTATGGGATTAAATCCCGAGTTATTGCGAATTAAAGAGAAATCTAACGATGAGATTATGGAAGTAAATATTCTCGCATTTATTGCTACTGCACTGTTCATTCTAGTTCCTACTGCCTTTTTACTTATAATTTACGTAAAAACGGTAAGCCAAAGTAATTAATTTGACTTAAACTTGACTTCTTAGTTCTTATCAATGCAACGATGGAAGAAAAAATGAAAAAGGATTTCAATTTCGCGTCTTACTCTTAAATGAAATGATTGGACTAGAATTAGCAGTATTCTATGAAATCTGATAGTATGGTAGAAAGAAATAAAATCTATTTCTTTCTACCATACTATCTATTATTGTAGTGTATAAAGTTTGACTCTATAAGGATAGAGGTTTAATATGGATCAATTTACAATATCTATCTTCATATATATATAGAATATCAATCACATATATGTAATGTACATAGCGTCCCAATTTTTTTCTTTGTTTTATCTAGTTGATTTGTATTGGTTCCAATCAATCTGAAATAATCAAAAGGCAACTCTTATTCTTCCAATTCGAATTTTTAGATTTCTGATGATTTTCAAGACCAATCCCGGTATTATATTAAAAAAAATCAAATAATCTTTTTAGCATTCCGAAGAAGTAATTGATTAAATAGTTGACAGATGATCCAGGGGTTCTATGGTAAACTTTTTCCTATTTCGAAAAGATTAGGAAACCCAACCGATTTTTAACATTTGAACAATGATATGAAATGAAAGCATAAATCCAATTTCGAAACAAAAAAAAATCAAATAATAAACAAAATAATAAAACAGGCGGTAAGCACCTAATATGTGACTCGCCTAAGGCAACGGCAATATCTTATTATGTGTAGTATCTCCTTAGACAACTACTATGTCTATCTTGTTTCCTATAGAGAGTGTGTATCCGCTTAATAACTAATAAAAAAACGGATTTCTTTTCTCTCTGAAAAAAGTGAAAAGGGGGGGGGATAAAAAAAATAAAAAAACGGGTTCCGCGGTTCCCCATTGTCTATATATAATTTTGGTAAGAGCCAGTTCATCGAAATTTTAGAAAGAATTCGGTTGGAAGAAATTTCCTATTATTTGTATTCCCTTGACTTTAAAAATACAAACATGGGAATAATTCAAATATTTGTTTAATTGAAAGAGTATTTTCTATTTGTATATTATCCATAGAATACATTACTCCACTCGAATACACTATAATTCCGAAATGCAGATATTTTTGAATTCCATTTCGAAATGGAATTAATGAATTAAATAGAAAAATGAAAACAATTTCAGAATCCATCTATAAAACAATTGATACAGTTTTATTTTCGTTTTTTCCCTCAACTCAATTAGTAGTATCTTTAGAGTCCACTTCTGCCCCATACTACGAGGGAAAGGGAAAATGTAAAGACTACCATTAAAGCAGCCCAAGCGAGACTTACTATATCCATGTAAATTCTGTCTCCTATCTCTATCAATATGAAGGAATTATTTCATTATTGTTATTGTTCACTAATTATTATAGTATTGTTCACTAATAATAGTATAGTGGAATCACTAGCACAGAGTCAAAAAGGGATTCTGGTCTAACATCATTGATGAAAGAATCCAATAAATCGAATTATAACATCTAACAAGTTCTTATATGATTTCTAGTATAATCAGAAAACATTAAGCACAAACAAAATATCCGGAGACACCCTTGGAAGTATTAAGGGAATGAATGTTACTAACAGGTAGGAATAATAAGACCTATGGTTTATTTTGTTGCCCTCCATTTCATTAAGTAAAATATATATATATATATATATAGAACCAAGATGGATCACTTCGCATACTCTTATTTCCATCTTGGTTCTAATCCTTACCGTCTCCCGATTGCCTCTGTAAAACAATCGGAAGACAGCCGATTAAATTCTTTCACTAGGGGTTGCCGAAAAGAAAGAATTTTTTTTTCTAAATTTCTATTAAATACAAATAAATAAAAAATAAAATATATAAAAAAAAAATCAAAATGATAATCAAATAAAAAAAAAGAAAGCCAATTAGTTAGATTGAATAACTAATATTGAATAAATGCCGGAGCGCTCATATACTTTCATGAATCCGTATACAAAGTTTATTCCGCCCCCCCCCAACTAAAAATGGAATTCGATTCTCTGTCCGATCTATCCCTATCCAATCTAATTCAAGACCTGGTCAGTAGACGGACATTACATTAGTAGTGGAGTGGAAGAACTATGATATCAAGGTTTACCGATTTCTTTTCACTACTAGAATCTTTCTTGAATACGAGACACAAGGATTTATAGCATTTTAAAGAAAAAAACCAGCGGATGCTTAGAATTTAGAATCAAGCAAGTCTCAAGAGTCCTTTTCCCCCGCCAGTTTCTGCTGGAAAAAAATTGTAAAGTTTTATATCAACAAAACGGAATAAGCAATTTTGTCGATCAGGCGACACCCGGATTTGAACTGGGGAAAAAGGATTTGCAGTCCCCCGCCTTACCGCTCGGCCATGCCGCCAAAATGATACAAAATAAATATATGAGAATACCCCCCCAAAACCAAAAAAAGGAGTTCGAAACTTCTTTTTTTGATTTGTTTGTATCTTCAATTCTGTTTTCCTTAATCCCATTCTTAAAAGAGACCCTTCCCCCCTTTTTTCTATTGAAAAAACAAACGTGCACTTTCAGTCAAAAAAGCTAAAATTCAGGACAAATCGGAACCATTAACTATTAATTCATGAACGATTCTTGAATTTAAAAGAAAAAAGGTTTTTTCCTAATGAGATAAGAAGATCCAAATTGAGACATAACAAATCTTATTTTTCAAGAAAAATAAATCCTTTTCCATTTCAATTATAACAGCAATTATCAGTATATGTAAAGCCTAGAACATAAATTGTTACACAGATATTATCTAATCGGGTATCTTATCCGTCTATAATGCCTATAGGGAATTTTCAGGAAATTCTCGTGGTTCCATTTTTTTTTTACAATTTTTCATTAAATAGATTGAATAGAAAATACAAATTTCACACGACATGTGCTGTCCCGAACGAATAGGACTGCAATAAAGGAAGAGACATCTATATAGATAGCTATAGCTAGAGTTATATCTGCGCATGTTTAAAAAATCCAAGCCTTATTACGCACTTCAATCGTATTCTACAAATTCTACTAAAAAAATAGGTAAGAATTTCTCTCTTTTCTGCGAATTCCAATTTTTTTTGAAACCATTGAATCCGTGAAAAGGTTAAGTCCTAAAAAAATCAATTCGATATTGTTTCTGATTATTAGGTCTTTATTTTATCGAACAGATCAAATCCCGAATTCTTTTATTTTTCTGGTATCCAATCGAATTGGAATATGT